TAGCACCAGGAGGACTGTTAGCTAGTGTCTATCATCTTACGAGAATAGAGTATAGTCTAGATCAACCAGAAGAGGTATGCATAAAAGTATTTGCCCCAAGGAAAAATCCCAGAATTCCTTCTATTTTCTGGGTTTGGAAAAGTGCGGATTTTCAAGAAAGGGAATCTTATGATATGTTAGGAATCTCTTATGATAATCATCCGCGTCTGAAACGTATTTTAATGCCCGAAAGTTGGATAGGATGGCCTTTGCGTAAAGATTATATCGCCCCCAATTTTTATGAAATACAAGATGCTCACTAAATGATAAAAATAAGAAAGTAATCCGCCCTTCGACAACCCCAGATTTTCAAGGAATATATGTACATTTTTTTTATAGATTAGACAGAATAATTGAGGTTTCATTCATATCTTATATCTTTTCATTCATATCTTATATCTTATTATGGATGAGATAAATAATAAGATTTGGAAATAAAGAAGAGAATAATATAGGGATTCATTGAGATTCTAAAATTTGAACGATACTTATTTCGGATGAGCCAAGCCAATAGGATGAACTGAAAAAGTTCTGCATCATTAACTATGTAAGATGCACATCAACATCAATCATATATCCGGCTACGAAAAAGAAAAGTCAAAGAAATGAAGAAAATAGAAATACCAAAGAAAATACAAAGAAATGGACCGGATTTATTTGTAATGTATCTGAGATGAATTTTGACTATTCCCACCTCTGAACTCCCCTAGATTAAACTTTTTGGTCTTTCAACCAACTAATTTAACCATTTGAATATTGTTGAAATAGTAACATTCTTTTTGGAGAGTAGAAAAAAGAGAAACAAAATCGAATAATTCATTTACATACTGTATATACCTAGAATATACATGTATTCATTCTTCATCTAGAAAGAGCATATCTCCGGACACCTAGATAAATTATGTAGGATCATCAAGACCACTAATAAATATATATCTATTCCCATATTCATTAAAATGAATATGGGAATAGATACTCATACAAATGAATCGCCGGGAACCAGATTTGAACTGGTGACACGAGGATTTTCAGTCCTCTGCTCTACCGGCTGAGCTATCCCGACCATTCTTGACGTACCATCCTCATTGTAAGAAATTACTTGAGTCTATGTCAACTAAATAAAAAAAAAAAGACTTTGTAAGTTTCAGTAGTAGTAATGATTATGTATTCTTAATTATTCATATGAGGATTCTTTGCTCAAAGATAAGATGTTCATTTGTACGTTTATCATATATAAAAAAATTCTACGTGTGTCAAATATATTCAACTACCAATTCCAACAAGACTTGTTCTTATGATAACAAAAAGAAAAATTCCATCCAGATCCTTTTGTGAAAGAATAGACTGAATAAGACACATAATGAATTTTAACGAATTTTCATTTTAAAATAAAAAGAGGATATAGGATAAAAAATTAGAGAATAAAATGGTCTTTTGGGGATAGAGGGACTTGAACCCTCACGATTTCTAAAGTCGACGGATTTTCCTCTTACTAAAAATTTCATTGGTGTCAGTATTGACATGTAGAATGGGACTCTATCTTTATTCTCGTCTGATTAATCAGTTCTTCAAAAGATCCATCAGACTATGCTGGAGTGACTGATTTGATGAATGAATATTCCATTCCATTTTTTCTTCAAGTTGTAATTGATTTGATTCACATCTTTCATTTGTGATAGAAATATTTACAAATAGAAGAATATAAGTTTGGAGTCTTCATTAATCAATTAAAATAGTATTTCAGTACATATATCTAACATATATATAGATATATATGTTTATCCTTGATCCTTTCTTGAATTTTTCTAGAAGGATTCATTTCCTACTGCGAAAGGAAATGTAGTCAACTCCATTTGTTAGAACAGCTTCCATTGAGTCTCTGCACCTATCCTTTTTTGATTTTCACTTTCTGAACTTTTATTTGTTTGTTTTCGGAAAGCAGGATTTGGCTCAGGATTGCCCATTGTGAATTCCAGGGTTTCTCTGAATTTGAAAGTTTTCACTTGGTAAGTTTCCATACCAAGGCTCAATCCAATTAAGTCCGTAGCGTCTACCAATTTCGCCATATCCCCCTTTTTTTCTTTGAGATTGGGATCTCATTAGGATGTTTTTTCATTTGTATTATGAGAATTAAATTCTATGCCGGAACTGTTGAATTTATGAGATACCTATTCCCATATTGAAAAAAGTTTCCTTCTATTTGTTTGATTGATTTTCTTTCATCTATATCGGATACCCATATTTGGTCGAATCAGAAATGATTCTATTATCTCTGTATTCGCAATTCAATATAAAGATATATATACCACATATATATCTATTTTCTCTGTCCGTCCTTCTATCATTTTTTGATAGAATTTAGAATACTCGAACGTTCGATTCTTTTTTTTTCTTCTTTTCCTTAGAGCGTACATATAAAGATCCTATATAACAAAACTAAAATCAAAAACACATTTATTAA